CTAAACATATATGTATGTCTGTTTTAAAAGCGCAAAGAGTAATTGATCAGATTCGCGGACGTTCCTGTGAGGAAACACTTATGATACTAGAACTCATGCCTTATCGAGCATCTTATCCAATTTTACAATTGGTTTATTCTGCAGCAGCAAACGCTAATCATAATATGGGTTTGAACGAAGCTGATTCATTCATTAGTAAAGCCGAAGTAAATAGGAGTGCTATTGTGAAAAAGTTAAGACCTCGGGCTAGGGGACGTAGTTATCCGATAAAAAAACCCACTTGTCATATAACAATTGTATTAAAGGAAAAATCTAAATCTTAGATTGATCTAAGATTTAGATTCATATTCAAAATATGAATGGAAAGAGAACATAATAGAAAAATATGGGACAAAAAATAAATCCACTTGGTTTCAGACTTGGTACAACCCAAAGTCATCGTTCCTTTTGGTTCGTACAACCAAAAAATTATTCCGTGGGTTTACAGGAAGATGAAAAAATACGGAATTGTATCAAAAACTATGTACAAAAAAATAGGAGAATATCCTCGGGTTTCGAAGGAATCGCACGTATAGGAATTCAAAAAAGAATCGATTTGATCCAGGTCATAATCCATATTGGATTCCCAAATTTATTAATAGAGGGCCGAACACGAGGAATAGAAGAATTACAGATGAATGTACAAAAGGAACTTCATTCTGTGAACCAGAGACTCAACATTGCTATCACAAGAGTTGAAAAACCTTATGGACAACCAAATATTCTTGCAGAATATATAGCTTTACAGTTAAAAAATAGAGTTTCGTTTCGAAAGGCAATGAAAAAAGCTATTGAATTAACTGAACAAACAGATACAAAAGGAATTCAAGTACAAATCGCAGGGCGTATCGACGGAAAAGAAATTGCACGTGTCGAATGGATCAGAGAAGGTAGGGTTCCCCTACAAACAATTCGCGCTAAAATTGATTATTGTTCCTATACAATTCGAACTATTTATGGAGTATTAGGCATAAAAATTTGGATATTTGTAAACGAGAAATAATAGAGCTTCATTTGTCTTGCCATTCTGTCCAGTGATAGAACAAAAAATTACAAACTGTTTCATTCTTTTTCTGTTAAATCAAACAAAAATGAACAATTCTAATTCTATTTCTATAAGGTTGAATAAAAATTCGATTGACCATTTAGTATAATTGCTATGCTTAGTGTGTGACTCGTTAGTTTTTTCTTTAGAGTTTAGGGTTGAGATTAAAAAAAAAAAATAGACTAACCCCTACTATGAACTTAGTAACATATAAATTAATAACCAACTTATTGCTTCGTATTGTCGAGATCCCAAGAAACAGTCATTATATGGGTGGATCGATCATATAGTTGTAGCAACTGAAATTTTTTCCATAAAAAATAAATCTGATTATGGGTTGTGAAGCAAAAATAAAGGGATGTGGATAAATGGAAGGATGATAGAAAGAGAGAACAAAAATATCAATGATATATGAAACCAATATGTATGGTCTATGAATCACCTCATAAAAGGCAGTGTGATAAAGCATAATATAAATTAATAAAATGAAAATATAAATATAAAAAAATCAAAAAAATAATAAATAATAAAGAGCCTCGGGTTAATAAAAACTGAGGAGATTGACTCGGGAACGAATTTTGCCGGAAGCTCCATTGCAGAGTTCAGGCCTAACCATTAATGGAGAAGCTATGGGAACGACGAAACCTGTGACTGCATAGGATTCTATTGAAAACGAATCCTAATAATTCATTGGGTGGGATGGCGGAACGAACCAAGAAAAAATTGATTTATACTGAGAGGTGTCATGAATTGACACCTACGAATGAAAGGGTCAATATTCGCCCGCGAAACCTTTATTTATTGGATTACAATTTTTTGGCGCGATTCGGTTCGATAAATAAGGATTCATTATATTCTACGTTATATTCTAAAAAAAGGAGCATTTTTTATATTTTCTATATCTAATCTATATCTAAATCTAATAATATACACGTCTAGCTGTATATTTTGTATATACATCTTCCTATGTAACAAATTAAATATCAATAAATGCCATTCATTATTTCTAATTACTTTTACTTCTAATTACTTAATATATCTATTATATTTATTTATTTGATAATCAAATTTAAAAAGTACTTTTAAAATAAAAATGATAAAAGATATTGCATAATACTTTCAACTATCTAACCTATTAAAAATTATTATTATAAATTATTCTAATAATATTATTATATTTTTATTAAATATTATAATTATACATGTTATAATTATACATGTGTATCTGTAATATTATTGAATCGTTTCATTCGCGAGGAGCTGGATGAGAAGAAACTCTCATGTCCGGTTCTGCAATAGAGATGGAATTAAGAAACAACCATCAACTATAACCCCAAAAGAACCAGATTTCGTAAACAACATAGAGGAAGAATGAAGGGAATATCTTGTCGAGGCAAACATATTTGTTTCGGCGAATACGCTCTTCAAGCACTTGAACCCGCTTGGATCACAGCTAGACAGATAGAAGCGGGGCGGAGAGCAATGACACGATATGCGCGTCGTGGCGGAAAAATATGGGTACGTATATTTCCCGACAAACCTGTTACAGTAAGACCTACGGAAACACGTATGGGTTCGGGAAAGGGATCCCCCGAATATTGGGTATCTGTTGTTAAACCGGGTCGAATACTCTATGAAATGGGCGGAGTATCAGAAACTGTAGCCAGAGCAGCTATTTCAATAGCTGCGTGTAAAATGCCTATACGAACTCAATTTGTTATTTCACGATAGGGATGTAAAACTAAACAAAAGGGATATTGAGGATGAAAAAACAACCGCAGGTTTCTTTTTTTCTGGACGGACAATATTTCTTTTTTTCCTTCATCCTTTGCATTGAAATAACAGGTTCAAATAAAAAATATATGATTCAACCTCAGACCCTTTTGAATGTAGCGGATAACAGCGGAGCTCGAGAATTGATGTGTATTCGAATCATAGGAGCTGGTAATCACCGATATGCTCATATTGGCGACGTTATTGTTGCTGTAATCAAAGAAGCAGTGCCAAATATGCCTCTAGAAAGATCAGAAATCATTAGAGCTGTAATTGTACGTACATGTAAAGAACTCAAACGTGACAACGGTATGATAATACGATATGATGACAATGCTGCGGTTGTCATTGATCAAGAAGGAAATCCAAAAGGAACTCGAGTTTTTGGTGCGATCGCTCGGGAATTGAGACAGTTGAATTTTACTAAAATAGTTTCATTAGCTCCCGAGGTATTATAAATACTAGTAGATGACACTATGATAAAGAAAAAAGGAAACATGTTGATTATATCAACATTAGGAGGCACAAAAAATTATAGTTCGTTATGGGCAGGGACACTATTGCCGATATAATAACTTCTATAAGAAATGCTGACATGAATAAAAAAGGAACGGTTCGAATAGCATCTACTAATATCACCGAAAACATTGTTAAAATACTTCTACGAGAAGGTTTTATTGAAAACGTTCGGAAACATCAGGAAAATAACAAATATTTCTTGGTTTCAACCCTGCGACATAGAAAGACTAGGAAAGGAATATATAGAACCGTTTTAAAGCATATCAGCCGACCCGGTTTACGAATTTATTCCAACTATCAACGAATTCCTAAGATTTTAGGTGGAATGGGAATTGTAATTCTTTCTACTTCTCGAGGTATAATGACAGATCGAGAAGCTCGACTAGAAAGAATTGGAGGAGAAATTTTGTGTTATATATGGTGATCCTCCTCCTCTGGTATCCTAATTTTATCTCTAACTTCCCATTTGTGAAATAGAGAGGAAAAGTGAGTTATATACCTCTTCCTTCATTAGTTGATACTTCAAGGGGGTTACCTGGAATGAAAGAACAAAAATTGATTCATGAAGGTTTAATTACTGAATCACTTCCCAACGGTATGTTCCGGGTTCGTTTAGATAATGAAGATCTAATTCTAGGTTATGCTTCAGGGAGGATCCGGCGCAGTTTTATACGGATACTACCAGGGGATAGAGTAAAAATTGAAGTAAGTCGTTATGATTCAACCAGAGGACGTATAATTTATAGACTTCGCAACAAAGATTCGAACGATTAGGTGATTTTTTAAACATTCCTTTCATGGGGATACAATTCGAAGTTAAAAAAAAAAAATATTCAAGAAACTTATTTTCCTCAAATCAAAAGAGTAGATTCAGAATTAAGGTAAGGAATAAGAAATATGAAAATAAGGGCTTCTGTTCGTAAAATTTGTGAAAAATGTCGACTGATCCGTAGGCACGGACGAATTATAGTGATTTGTTCCAATCCGAGACATAAACAGAGACAAGGGTAATCTTTCTAAAAAAGAACTTTCTTTTCTAAAGGGAGGACCCATGTAAGAATAAAAGATCTGTTTTAACATGAAATGGATATCTCCGTATCTTTTCTTTCTGTATATTTCTGACTCATATTTATGAGATGATAAAATATGACAAAAGCTATACCAAGAATTGGTTCACGTAGGAATGGACGTATTAGTTCACCTAAGAATGGACGTAGAATACCAAAAGGAGTCATTCATGTTCAAGCGAGTTTCAACAATACCATTGTAACTGTTACAGATGTACGAGGTCGGGTGGTTTCTTGGGCCTCCGCGGGTACTTCTGGATTCAAAGGCACAAGAAGAGGGACACCCTATGCTGCTCAAGCCGCAGCAGTAAATGCTATTCGTACAGTAGTTGATCAGGGTCTGCAACGGGCAGAAGTTATGATAAAAGGCCCTGGTCTCGGAAGAGATGCAGCATTACGAGCCATTCGTAGAAGTGGTATACTATTAAGTTTCGTACGTGATGTAACACCTATGCCACATAATGGGTGTCGACCTCCTAAAAAAAGACGTGTGTAGAAATAGGAATTAAACATATTTCAAGAGAAATAAATAGTTCAATGATCTGATCAAATAATAT